ATTCAGTAATTAAACCTTCATGAATCCATTTTTGTTCTTTCATTCCAGGTAAAGCCTCCTTGAAGTATCAACTGATGGAGGAGGAACGATATTAGACAACCCGCCCCTTTTCTTTTTTTTTTCACAAATAGGAAGTTTCGAATCCAATTCGGATATTAGAAGGATTACCATATATAACACAAAATTTCTCCGCCAATTCTTTCTAGTCGAGCCTCTCGGTCTGTCATTATACCTCGAGAAGTAGAAAGAATTACAATTCCGATCCCGCCTAAAATTCTAGGAATTCGTTGATAGTTAGAATAGATTCGTAGACCAGGCCGACTGATCCGTTTTAAATTGAAAATATTTCTATAAGGCCTTTTCCTATTCCTTCTATGTCGTAGGGTTAAAACCAAAAAATCCTTTTTGTTTTCTTGATGTTTTCTCACGTTTTCGATAAAACCTTCTCGTAAAAGTATTTTAACAATATTTTCAGTGATATTAGTAGATGCTATTCGAACCACTCTTTTTTTATCCATATCAGCATTTCGTATAGAGGTTATTATGTCAGCAATAGTATCCTTACCCATGATGAATTAAAATTCTTGGTGCTCCCAAATTTTGATATAATCAACATGCTTTTCTTGTTTTTTTACTTATTTGTTTATGAATATGAATTCTTAAAGGCATATGCATGAGACATAATCTATTAATTAATCTGAATCTATTTCTTAATCTCTTTCTTTCAAATACTTTACTCTAACCATATCATGGTCTCATTTTATAATACCTCCGGAGCTAATGAAACTATTTTAGTAAAATTTAACTGTCTCAATTCCCGGGCAATTGCACCAAAAACCCGAGTTCCCTTTGGGTTTCCTTCTTGATCGATGACAACCGCAGCATTGTCATCATATCGTATTATCATACCGTTATCACGTTTGAGTTCTTTACAAGTACGTACAATTACAGCTCTGACCACTTCTGATCTTGCTAGGGGCATATTTGGCACTGCTTCTTTGATCACAGCAACAATAACGTCACCGATATGAGCATATCGACGATTGCTAGCTCCTATGATTCGAATACACATCAATTCTCGAGCCCCGCTGTTATCCGCTACATTCAAAAGGGTCTGAGGTTGAATCATATCATTTTTTTTATAATCTATTCTTTCAATGCAAAAGGCGAAGAAAAAAGAAATATTGTTTGTCCAAAAAAAGAAATCAGCACCTGCGATTGTTTTTTTTTTTTAATCCTCAAGACCTATTTCCTTTGATTCTCCATTTTTATGCCAAAATAATGAATTGAGTTCGTATAGGCATTTTAGACGATGCTATTGAAATAGCCTTTCTGGCTATATTTTCTGTTACTCCACCCATTTCATAAAGGATTCGACCTGGTTTAACAACAGCTACCCAATATTCAGGGGATCCTTTCCCCGAACCCATACGTGTTTCTGCGGGTCTTACTGTAACCGGTTTGTCTGGAAATATACGTACCCATATTTTTCCACCACGTCGTGCATTTCGTGTCATTGCTCGTCGACCTGCTTCTATTTGTCTAGATGTGATCCAAGCAGGTTCAAGTGCCTGAAGAGCATATTTACCGAAAGAAATATGATTACCTCGATAAGATATTCCCTTCATTCTTCCCCTATGTTGTTTACGGAATCTGGTTCTTTTGGGGTTATAGTTGATGGTTGGTTCTGAATTCCATCTCTACTACAGAACTGGACGTGAGAGTTTCTTCTCATCCAGCTCCTCGCGAATAAGAAAATCTTCAACTTCTATATTATTCGTTTGTATATCTTGCTTTTTTAGAAAACTAAACATATTAATATTTCTATTTTAAATTTAAATATTGTATGACTTTTTTTTTTTATAATGTTATAACGAATTTTTATTTTGTTTTGTCTTTTATTTTCTTCGATTGACCCAAATTTAGCAATCCAAGAAAATAAAGGTTTCGCAGGCGAATATTTACTCTTTTCATCGCTATTTCAGTTGTAGGGTTAGCTCTTGATTTTTCTTTTCCCAATAGATGAATATGAATGAATTAGTCTCTGGTTTGTTCCGCCATCCCGATCAATGAATCCGTTTTCAATAGATTTGGATTCATAGGTTCCATCGTTCCCATCGCTTCTTATTTAATGGTTAGGTCTGATTTCTACAATGGAGCTCATAATGAAATTTTTTCTTGAGTCAATCTTCTTAGTCTTTATTGGCTCGAAGCTCTTATTTTTTTATTTTATAAACAGATTCATTTAATTATGTACGAATCAGTATTGATGCTTTATTACACTGCCTTTTATGAGATGACTCATAGACCTTACATATTGGATGGAATTCTATATCATTGGTATTTTTCTCTCTCTTTCTTTCACCCTTCCTTTTATCCACATCTTTGTTCTCTATTTCGCTTTATAACTTAGAATTAGATTGGTTTTTCTTTTGTTTATGCAAAAAATATTTCAGTTGCTACAATGATATGACCGATATATCATATCTTGACTGGTTCT